ATTATTTACAAGTGGTATTCAAGCTCTTATTTTTGCAACTTTAGCCGCGGCTTATATAGGTGAATCCATGGAAGGCCACCATTGACTAGTTTTCTAAATAATCTTTTTTTTTAGTTTAACCTAAGGCAATGTGTGTGTGGTAAAAAAAATTGACTTAGGGAATGAAAATATACAACTACACTATATACGATACGATCCAGAGTAATAGAAAAAACGATTACAATATTGATATTTGAGTAGAGAATTGAAAAAAAAAAGGAAAGAGATCTAAAAGATCTTTTTCCTAAAATTACCGTTTGGTCCATTTATATCATAATCATATCCTCCCCCCAATGATAGATTGGTCATCGAATCCGAATATTAACTATTCGGAGTCGTAATTTGACGAAGAAGTCTTGTGTTATTACGACGTATTATTAAAAATAAAAAAAAGGATGTTCTATAGAATGATTCCCCTTTTCAGTTGATTTTATTCAACGATTGACCAAACGAAAAGATTAATAAATAATAAATTGTATGAACTTAGATCAATCAAATCAATTTCTAGATTCGGCCCAATCAATTTATCCATTGAGTATCTTATCTTATCAATTTAGGATAATGATAAACAACGGAGAAGGGAAAGGATAATTTCTAAAAAAGGGGATTGATAAATGGTTCATAGAGGGGAGGTCTAACTAGGTATATAGAATTGAATGGCTATAAGTTAACTCTTGTCAAGGGTTAGACGCATTCTTATCAAATCCGATTGGTCAAGGAAGAGTTGGTTTACATTGTGGAAGAAAGACATGTATATGTGATATTAGATATTGACTAGTTATATACGAGCTAAAGATATATCTAATTTGCCCTAGAATGTGAATGTAGATGGGGATTCTATAGAAGTCCTTCTGTCTCATCTGTGACTGTGAGTTGAATGAATAAACGGATGAAGTCAATAAAAAAATACAAGAATTCAAAGAGGGGTTCGGGACAAAGAAACGGAAAAACTAAAGTTGTATGGATTCAGAAATACTTTCTCGAGAGAAACTAAAAAAGAGATATCAAAGTAGTTTTGATGATTCAAAAATGTTATTACTTGAATTCGAAGTTCGTAATTACTTCGAGTGGATAAATCGTAGCAATGCAATAATTAAGTCATAGTTCATTGGTTGAATGTATCATTAACCATTTTTTTTTTGGTACGAGGAACTTATCATGAATCCACTGATTTCTGCCGCTTCCGTTATTGCTGCTGGATTGGCTGTAGGGCTTGCTTCTATTGGACCTGGAGTTGGTCAAGGTACTGCTGCGGGTCAAGCTGTAGAAGGTATCGCGAGACAGCCCGAGGCGGAGGGAAAAATACGAGGTACTTTATTGCTTAGTCTAGCTTTTATGGAAGCTTTAACAATTTATGGCCTGGTTGTAGCATTAGCACTTTTATTTGCTAATCCTTTTGTTTAATATTTTATTAGAAATATGAAAAATCAAAATTTTTCATATTTTTTTGCCTTGGACTTGTGCTTTGCTTTTTCGAATTTTATTTTTATAAAGATTTCATTCCTAGAATTACTTATTCGTTGAGAAAATAACCCACGGGAAGGGCTGATTTGCGGATGAGGAATTAGCATACCAACTCGCTTTCATCCTTCCCGTTCGTGTTCGTAGGCCTTTTTTTTTAGTTTTTAAGAAGGGTTGCAAGCAAGGAGGTAATTCATTATTTCTAAATCGAATCAAAAATATATTATATTCGATTTAGAAAGTAGGAAACTAGAAAAGAAATAATAAAATATAATATAAAATAGAATATAAAAAGAATAAAATAGAATATAAAAAGAAGGCAAAGTAATACAAAAAGAACTCTGTTCGATTTTTTAGTCTATCTATACGAGGAGATCATATGAAAAATGTAACCGATTCTTTCGTTTCTTTGGGCCACTGGCCGTCCGCCGGGAGTTTCGGGTTTAATACCGATATTTTAGCAACAAATCTAATAAATCTAAGTGTAGTGCTTGGGGTCTTGATCTTTTTTGGAAAGGGAGTGTGTGCGAGTTGTTTATTTCAAGAATAGGCTGGATCCAACCAGATGTACTTTTTCTGTTATAACTAGGAAAGTTATACCTAAGAAAGAAGGGTGCATGATCTCGCGAATTACTTCTGAATAAATTCATAAATCATATGTAAGAACTATAGCATTTCGTAATTTATTGGAAAATCCACTTTGATTCTCTATCAACCAATAATGTGGGACCATTAACATGGTTAAAGCTAAACTGTTTGAAATCCAGACGCAGCATGGTACTCTTTCTACCACTATGTTAATATAGAGATGGTTTCAAAATCAATCAATATTTTATCAATATAGAACACTCATATCGATAAAATGATTTGAACTACTTATTGGGGATTTTGTCCCCTTTTTTGGCCAATGCTGAATCGATGACCTATGTATTGTATATAAAGTAATAAAAACTTCTTGGATTAAAAAAAGTAAACAACTTTGCTGACAATTACATATTTT